TTCGACACTATACTTCGATTCTGCCCTTCGAAAAGGCACGTCGGCTCTAACAATTCCATCTCCGTCTATTAAAACAACTGGAAATGTTTCAAAAAAAGTAGGCATACGGCGTACAAAAAGTTCACGCCCTTCTTTATCTCTAAAAATAGGGTGCCCTAACCACCCGACAGCTATTCCATCCCCGTTATCCATTGAACCCGCTCTGAATAATCCCCCTTTCGCAGGATTATTTCCGATGTAATCATAAAAAGCTAATTTTTCAGGAATTTTAGACCAAGCTTCTGCTAAACTTTGATTTTCGGCTAGTCCAGCACTGACTCTTCGATATATTTCTTGCTGAAAGTATCCCTGATCCCATTGATAACGGGTGGGCCCAAATAATTCGATGGGAGTAGTTGCTGAACCATACCACATAGTTCCAGCAACAACAAACGCTGCAAAAAAGACAGCAGCGATGCTGCTGGAAAGAACGGTTTCAATATTGCCCATACGTAATCCTTTGTATAGACGTTGAGGTGGGCGGACACTAAGATGAAATAAGCCTGCTAAAATGCCCAACGTCCCTGCTGCAATATGATGAGAGGCTATTCCCCCTGGAACAAAAGGATCAAAACCTTCCACACCCCATGCTGGATTTACAGATTGTACCCTTCCAGTTAATCCATACGGGTCGGACACCCATATTCCAGGACCATACAATCCTGTTACATGAAATGTCCCAAAACCAAAGCAAGCCACTCCTGAGAGAAATAAATGAATTCCAAAGATTTTAGGCAAATCCAAAGAGCGTTTTCCCGTACGGTCATCAACAAATATTGCTAGATCCCAATACACCCAATGCCAGATAGCTGCCAAGAAGCACAAGCCCGAAAACACAATATGTGCCCCGGCTACACCTTCGTAACTCCAAATACCCGGATTCGTTACCGTCCCCCCCGTAATACTCCAACCGCCCCATGAATCGGTTATTCCTAAACGGGTCATGAAGGGTATAACGAACATGCCTTGTCTCCACATTGGATCAAGAACTGGATCGGAGGGATCAAAAACAGCTAATTCATATAGAGCCATTGAACCGGCCCAACCCGCAACCAGGGCTGTATGCATTATATGGACAGCAATCAAACGACCGGGATCATTCAATACGACGGTATGAACACGATACCAAGGCAAACCCATGGGACTACCCCTTTATTAATAAAAAATAGACACTATGTAACTTTATTGCATTGAGAAAAACTATGCTATGTGCCCTCCCTTCTTTTTTCAGGGAATTATCTCGAAAAAAGGATTCATATTAATATTTGTTCGATTCTATTAGTAATAATGGAAGGGTTCGGTTCGTAGGAAAAAAGAGAAGCAGATCTATTCTATACTCGATAAGTACCAATACGCAATGGGGGCTGATTCACTTTTCTATGAGCAAATGCATCCATATTTGATCCATATTTGGTCATCATTCAAAAGACCTATTCGTAAGAATTTTCCTTTATTTTATGAACTTAGTCAATCGATATATAAACTAAGATAACAGCCAATATTATTAAGACAAGAAGCTTATTATTACGCTTCCACATCAAAGTGAACTAGAGTACTTAATTTTTTTTTTCATTTTATGCCTATTGGTGTTCCAAAAGTACCTTATAGAAGTCCCGGGGACAAGCATCCATCTTGGGTTGACATATAGTGCGACTTGTTAGATCTATTGGGTCATATGGGATTTCCCCATTCTCTCCCCCGATCGAGATATCCTCTGTTTCGCCCAAAAAATTTGGATTGAATTATCAAAAATTTGTAGCGTGAAATGCAATGAAGTGCAATTAGATCTATTTCGTGAGGAGGTATCCGGCTTAATATTAGCAATAAATCAATTTTATGGTTGTCTTGGCTGGACCAAAAAAATGAGGTATCCAGGCTCCGTTTAGCAAAAACCCATTGGTAATATATCTATTGATTATTACTTATACCAGAAATGCTTCCATTTCGAACTTTATTCGAAATAGGAGTGATCTCAGACCAAACTGTTAATCAGCGGATCAAACTGTTAATAAATAATCAACGGAATAATAAATATGATGAATACGTCAAATATTGGGCGGAAGACATGAAAGAAATGAATTCAAAAAAGGGGGGGAAGTCATAACAAAAAAGAGACGTGGTATTGGGGCCATTTGTCCTATATGTGCAAATCAAAATCGGGCGGATCCTTACTCGGAGTAGAGCATAAACCTAAAAAATTGGAAGAAGCCCATTCAATTCAGGAACAAGAAAAGGGCATCGTTATTTTTGAATTGGATCGCGATGAAAAAATACATCAATGAAAAGTTAGTTCAATAAGTCGATAAGTTTAGTGAATTGCCTTTTTCTATTAGAATTAGAATAGAATAGCCGGCTAAACGCATCGTTCTTGAAAAATGAAAGAAAAGCCCACTCGATAGAAGGAGCCTGCTAGGAAAAAAGAAAAGGGCTGGGAGCTACACATTGATTTTTGTTTCGCAAGTTTTGTCGAACCGTATGCATCAAAAGATGCCTGTACGGCTCCGAAGGGATACAGTTTTATCCTAATCAACCGACTTTATCGAGAAAGATTACTTTTTTTAGGTCAAATGGTTGAGAGTGATATCTCCAATCAACTTATTGGTATTATGGTATATCTCAGTATAGAGAACGAGACCAAGGATTTGTATTTATTTATCAACTCTCCCGGCGGATGGGTAATACCCGGAATAGCAATTTATGATACTATGCAATTTGTGCGACCAGATGTACAGACAATATGCATGGGATTGGCTGCCTCCATGGGGTCTTTTCTCCTGGCCGCAGGAGCAAGTACCAAACGTCTAGCATTCCCTCACGCTTGGCGCCAATGAGTTTTTTATTTAAGAGAAAAAATAAGACTATGCCTTCGCCATATGAATTTTTAAGATTAAGTAATAATAGCATGGCACTTCGAATTCGATATGAAAATTGTTAGTGTTTTTTTTTAATATTCGATTATGTATCGAAGCAGTAGTATGAGAGAAAGGAGTGGTATTCCGAGTTTATCTTACCTATCGTAGGCCTATTGTGGCGTCACAAACTTTTTTCACGCCGGAAGGTTATTAATAATATTTATGGTATGAAAGAGTACGAAAAAAAAAAAGACACTTTGGGATTGCTGAATCACAAACGAAATAAATAGATAAAGCAACGGAGCCATCATAGTATTTTTGAACTCCTAAAAAAAAGAAGGTTGGTAATTGGATCATTTACCGATCTGGGTATAACCAAAATTTCTCCTTGAATTTTCTCCTTGTTTGATGAAAGGTAAAAAGAAAATTCCATTAATCCCATCGGCGAGCCGTATGCAATGCGAAAAAAATGCCCGTACGGTTGTTCAATTCTATCTTTTTCTTTATCTCTTCCACTCGGCTAATCGTGCGAGATAGAGGAACCTTCTTTTAGGTTCTAATATATCATCAGGGTCATGATCCATCAACCTATTGGTGCTTTTTATGGGGCACAAACAGGAGAATTTATCCTGGATACGGAAGAACTACTAAGACTGCGCGAAATCCTTACAATGGTTTATGTACAAAGATCGGGCAAGCCCTTATGGGTTGTCTCCGAAGACATGGAAAGGGATACTTTTATGTCAGCAACAGAAGCCCAAGCTCATGGAATTGTTGATCTTGTAGCGGTTGGATAAAACATAGCAGTGACTCCTTAAGAGTTTAATAGAATATTAAAATATTAAATATAAAAGAATATTAAAATATTAAATATAAACAGAAGAAATTCATAATCATATGGTTAGGATCGATCTAAACCAACCCATAATGGATAATTCAGCATGCCAACTATTAAACAACTTATTAGAAACCCAAGACAGCCAATCAGAAACGTTACAAAATCCCCCGCTCTTGGGGGATGCCCTCAGCGCCGAGGAACATGTACAAGGGTGTATGTGCGACCCGTTTCAATCATGGGCTGAGACAAAAAAAAAGAAAGAAAACTTTTTTGAAGTATGAACGATCAGTACCAGTGAATCGGATAGAATGGAAGAAGAAGAACTGCATTCACTAGCTAAAAAAAATAGATCTATCATATCTTTCTATTGTGTATGAAATTTATGGTTTCCACTGGCGCAAATTCAACCGCCTCAATTTGCAATTTAAGGTGAGAAAGAATCCTCATTGGTAACAAATAGTTACCCATTAAGCGGGGGAAATACTATAAAAAAAAGCAGAAAGATTATCTTTCTACTCTTGCAAGAACGGACTCACAGGGTCAGCTACCCCACCAATCTTCATAATTAAATACCGTTACTGTATAAGGTCTATCTCGTTATGAAAGACCTATTACTAGAAAATTCATGGGTAGAGCCTAAGAGTGGTAACTGTACAAGTTACCAAATGAAGGAAGTGGCTCCGGTGTATAGAGAGGGCCTCACTGTTTTGTTTAAGAAGGAATCATAGAGACGACGGAACCCACAATTTCTTTATCTATTTAGTACTTGATTTTTACTATTTTATTTCCAATGCCTCGAAAAAAGGTAAAAGAGTGGTCGGTAAGGTTCGAGTAGCAAAAGCCATTGGAATTTTTTTTTTATAAATTGGAAGAGTCCGTTTTGTTATTAATAGACTAGTAAAGGGGAAAAGAATAACTGAAAGAAAGGAAATCAATTAGTTATTCATCAAAGTTTCATTTATTCAATGACCAGAATTAGACGAGGATATATAGCTCGGAGACGTAGAACAAAAATGCGTTTATTTGTATCAAGCTTTCGCGGGGCTCATTCAAGACTTAGTCGAACAAGTACTCAACAGAAAATAAGAGCTTTGGTTTCGGCTCATCGTGATAGAGATAGACAAAAAAGGGATTTTCGTCGTTTATGGATCACTCGAATAAATGCAGTAATTCGCGTAAATATGGTATCCTTTATTTATAGTAGATTAATACACAATCTGTATAAGGCGCAGTTGGTTCTTAATCGTAAGATACTTGCACAAATAGCTATCTCAAATAGTAATTGTCTTTATATGATTTCCAATGAGATCCTAAAAAAGGAAATTGGAAGGAGTCCATTATAATTTTTAAACGGAGTTCTCTGGAGAATGAACTCCAGGAAGGTAGAGTAGAAATAATATGATAATTTCGTCAAAATGAGCGACCGCGCTAATTTTTTTCTTTTTCCCCTATTTTTTTTTCTTATGACACGAGTACTTCTCGGATTTTTTGAACAAAACGTCCATCCGGGTTTGAGTTCCGATTGGAATTTTGATTTAATTGAAGAGTAAGCCTATTTTTTTCTGGTTCGAAGACCTGGAGTTCTAGTGATCGACCCACTTCTTTCAAATTGTTTGTCATTATTAAGAAAAGGTAACGAAGATAAAATACGAGCTTGTTTTATAGCAATAGTAATTAATCGTTGTTCTTTTAAGGTCAATCTATTCACCCGTCTAGATAATATTTTTCCTTGTTCACTAAGAAATCGATTAATTAAAGTCATGTTTCTATAATCAATTTGATCCCCCGATACAATCGGGGGCAAACGCCTACGAAAAGATCGCTTGGTTTTAAGAAAGAGTCGCTTGGTTTTATCCATAATTTGTTTATTCCTTATCTATAAAATCCCATTTCGATGAAATCGAAAAATGAGTTATAGAATCAATTAGAAGATTTGGTTTGTCTATATTTACTTATTTGTTTTTATTTCAATATATGAAATAATATAGATATATATCTATATTATTTTTTCATGTTCCTTGCAATAGTGACACACAACCACGCGGTTCGACTCTCGCTATTTTTTTATCTCCCCATGAAGTGTATGTTTGTAACAATAAAGACAGAATTTTCTCAATTCCAATCGACTAGGTGTATTATGTCGATTCTTTTGAGTAATATATCTGGAAATACCCCTTAATTCCTTATTAACACCGTTTCGAACACAACTAATACATTCCAAAATAACCCTTACTCGGACATCTTTACCCTTGGCCATGGCCCTCCTTTGGGTTTTTGATTCATCCAACTTTTCTATTTTCCGACCCGAACCGAATAATAAACAAGGGAGAACAAAATAAAAGTTATTAACCACTCAAAAAAAAATTCTGAAATAAAGATTTTATTGCAATCAATAGGGGGAATAAATAGAAAATAATAAGTAATACAAAAATTGCTAACTAGATTGCTAATCCCAGTCCACATTTAAGTATCGTGTAATGTAGGCTACTCTTACACTCGCCACATTTTAAATTTCTTTTTTCTTTTCACTGTCTATTTTCTTTTAACTAGATATTGAATTTATAATTTAATTGGAGCCTGAACCCAAGTTTCACTGAGGTTGAAGTCCCTTTTTTCTTTCGCTTTCCTCCTTTCTATTTAATAGTAAAAAAAAAAAAAAGAAAAGAGGGGAAAGAAAGATTAGTCAAAAATATTTGATTCTAGCTCTAACCTTCTTCACTCTGTTCCAGTTCAATAACTAGAATGAAAAAAAAGGAAATGTCAATGCGTCCGGGAATAAACGATTAATTTCTATCAATAACCCTGCTAAAGACCCGAACCATAGAGTACTTAGTACCGGTGCCACGGAAAGATATGTTTTTAGATCTCGCATTGAAAATCCTCCTTCTTTTTTGTTTTTGTATTCCCTATTGTAATAGATTATGGTAAGAGATGTATATGGAGTTAAAGGCCACTTGTATTTGTGCGCGGACTCCTTAATTCAAATTGAAATGCGCAATGATTCAGTAGTGATTCAGTAGATAAGATTTTTTCCTTAAAGCGGAAAAATGGTCCGCTTTACGCCTGAGAATTCCCAAGAAAAATAATAATTTATTTTTTTTATATGTTATATGATATGAGACCAAAAACAAGAAAAGGCAAGATCCATTTTGCATATCAATAGAGGGAATAGGATGTGGAAAACAAGATGGGGATTCTTTACAATGATACTGTAGACCGTTGAAAGGGATGTAGCGCAGCGTGGTAGCGCGTTTGTTTTGGGTACAAAATGTCACGGGTTCAAATCCTGTCATCCCTACCAATTACCGCTCAGAGCAGCAGCAGTAACGCAAAATCTTTTTTTTTTAGATTGATTTCGAATTTTTACATACATAATCTTTCTTTTTATGATATATGATAGTATACACATACAAGAATAGTTGGGGTAAAAAAAATATACTTTTTACTTATTTCCAGTCTTTTCTTTTCCGTTGTGATAAGAAAGCGCTCTTAGTTCAGTTCGGTAGAACGTGGGTCTCCAAAACCCAATGTCGTAGGTTCAAATCCTACAGAGCGTGATTCCGCTCTTGTTGTTTTAGTTTTAGATCGAAAATCACACACGTTGAACTGAAATAATTGAACAGCAATCTGAATTTGACCCTGTCCTGACCCCTCCTCGGATTAAATTAAAAAAAAGGGGGGTCAGTTAAGAAAAGAGATGTTAATTAATCAAAGGTCCAACTGATCACCACGTCTGTATTGTAAATATGCGGTTACGAATAATCCAGCCAA